TAGGTATGAAAGCTATAATTGTAAACCACGATCAAATTTATGGAAGCATTGGTTTATACATTTCTCTTAGTATCGACTTTAGGGATAATTTTTTTCGCTATCTTTTTTCGGGAACCGCCTAAAGTTCCAACTAAAAAATGAAATAATTTTTCATTATCTTCATTGAAGTAATCAGCCTCCCAATATTATATTGGGAGGCTGATTACTTCAACTAGTCCCCGTGTTCCTCGAATGGATCTCTTAGTTGTTGAGAGGGTTGCCCAAAAGCAGTATATAGAGCATACCCAGTAAAACTTACAAGTAACCCAGATATAGAGATGGCGACTAGGGTTGCTGTTTCCATTATTATAGAATTTCAAGACCACAATGGATCTATGCTAAGATCATTTATTTACAACGGAATGGTATACAAAGTCAACAGATCGTAATGAATACAAAATAAGATTTATGGCTACACAAACTGTTGAGGATAGTTCTAGATCTGGTCGTCCCAAAAGTACTTCTGTAGGGGGTTTATTGAAACCATTGAATACCGAATATGGTAAAGTAGCTCCTGGATGGGGAACGACCCCTTTGATGGGTCTTGCAATGGCTCTATTTGCGGTATTCCTATCTATTATTTTGGAGATTTATAATTCTTCTGTTCTGCTGGATGGAATTTCAGTGAATTAGACTGACAAGAATCTTGAAGTCTTAGCTTTTCGTTCGATACAAAAAAGTGAAGTATGTAGGGCTCAAAATTTTAGCCTATTCTGTTTTGGTAGTTCGATCGCGAAATTTCTTTCTTTCTGCATTCTATATTTCCGGAATATGAGTGTGTGACTTGTTAGAATTGACCTATGGATAGTACAGAGAATGGGTCTGTCATCTTTACCAAAGATGGTTTGACTTCGTCGGATATTCAGTCTAGTATCTGGAGCACGAAATAGATCAAATAGATCACAAAGTATTCGAACTATGATTCATACTTAATACTCAGACCTCGTAGCCGGACTCCTTTCTTTTCCCCTATATCTTATAAACTTTAATAAATCAAAAGATTTTTCTGCTTTGAAACTCTTATTTTGATCAAAGGACAAACGCTTCTTTGTTCTTTGTATTTTATGTTTTTAGTCATTATAGATATTTTTTTTCATTGAATAAGTGATGAATAAGTGATGATCCAAAGGTTCTCACTCAGTGAACTTTGGACTTTGAAGGTTTCATTGAATCATCGTGGTTCTCGTATGAATCTGAGGTTTCAATTGATTAGTTAAGTAGGGTTTTAACAAGAGAATTCCTATCAATAATAAAGAAAACAAGAGGAAATCCGCATTCCCATTCCATACAAATACCAAATAAAAAAAGACAATAAAGATAGGTAATCTAGAAGATTCAAGAGGCCTGTAACGATCAACACAACATAAAGACGAATGAGCTGACTTGATTTTTTGGCATTTAACCACAAAGAAGAGCTTTCGGATTTTTACTCTTTCGGATCTTTAAATAATATTGAATGAGAGAGAAGTTTAAAACTTTCTATTCCATATCCCTTTCAATCAGTATTTGGGTCTTTTTGTTTTTGTTTGAGCTGTACGAGCTGAAATTCTCATATACAGTTCTTGGAGGGGGAGTCGCCTTGGTTTACCTATCTCAATAAAGTTTATGATTGGTTCGAAGAACGTCTTGAGATTCAGGCGATTGCGGATGATATAACTAGTAAATATGTTCCTCCGCATGTCAACATATTTTATTGTCTAGGAGGAATTACGCTTACTTGTTTTTTAGTACAAGTAGCTACGGGATTTGCTATGACTTTTTATTACCGTCCAACCGTTACTGAGGCTTTTGCTTCTGTTCAATACATAATGACTGAAGCTAACTTTGGTTGGTTAATCCGATCTGTTCATCGATGGTCGGCAAGTATGATGGTCTTAATGATGATCCTGCATGTATTTCGTGTATACCTCACTGGTGGTTTTAAAAAACCGCGCGAATTGACTTGGGTTACTGGTGTGGTTCTGGCTGTATTAACCGCATCTTTTGGTGTAACAGGTTATTCTTTACCTTGGGATCAAATTGGCTATTGGGCAGTCAAAATTGTAACAGGTGTACCTGAAGCTATTCCGGTAATTGGATCGCCTCTTGTAGAATTATTACGCGGAAGTGCTAGTGTTGGACAATCCACTTTGACTCGCTTTTATAGTTTACACACTTTTGTATTACCTCTTCTTACGGCTGTATTTATGTTAATGCATTTCCTAATGATACGTAAACAAGGTATTTCTGGTCCTTTATAAATAATTTAGATTCTAGATATTTGTAATTAATCATTTATCTTATTACTTGGTGAAGGAACACTAGTATTTCATTGCTATAAATATGGATTATTAAAAAAATAAGACATGTATTTGGATATTTCCCTTCAACTCTATAATATTGGACTATTTATTTGATATGAATAGTTGAAGAGAATTCTATGAAGAGAAAATGGATTATGGGAGTGTGTGACTTGAACTAT